GGTCTGCCTGTCCCCAATAATTAATTCGCGCTGGCCGCGTCCTATAGGGATCATCGAATCAATAGCAATAAGCCCCGTTTGCAGAGGCTCATATACGGAACGTCTCGAAATAATACCAGGAGCAGGGGATTCAATTAACCGAGATTCAGAAGCTGAAATTTCACCCCGACCATCAATGGGTTTAGCCAAAGCATTTATAACACGACCCAAATAGGCTTCGCTCACTGGTATCTGAGCAATTCTTCCTGTTGCTTTTACAGAACTTCCCTCTTGGATCATTAAACCATCGCCCATTAATACAACACCAACATTTTTTGATTCCAAATTCAGAGCAATGCCTATTGTACCCTCTTCAAATTCTACTAATTCACCCGCCATTACTTCATCAAGACCGTGAATACGAGCAATACCGTCGCCTACTTGAAGTACGGTACCAGTATTCACAACCTTCACTTCTCTACTATATTGTTCAATACGTTTACGGATAATATTACTAATCTCGTCGGCTTGAAGGGTTACCATGAGTCTTTCTTTATTCTTTTTCAGCAGCAAAGGAAAAAAATAAACTAGAAAATAAAATAAATAATGCCTACGGTAGAAAGACTAATCAATTATTTCTTTCATCGCCCCCAACATCCCAATATTAGTACTGATGGTGCGTAAATGTAACTCGCTGTTCAAACAACTATTCAGAGTTTCTAGAGCTCCCTGTAAAGCTTGTTGGAAAACTCGTTGTCGGACTTCAGTAATAGCTCTTTGTTGTTCAAACTGAATGGTTTCGTTTTTGTAATTTTCTAATTGTTCCAAATTCTTATAAGTTGAATTAATCAAATTCAATTTATCTCGTTCTATCTCAGAGTATCCATTCACTCGATATTGATCTGCTTCCAGTTCCACTTTCCGCAATCGGGCTCGGGCTTTTTCCAGTTGTTCAATGGCCCCTTCACGCAGTTCTTCTGAATTTCGAACAGTACTCAAGATTCTCTGTTTTCGATTATCTAATAAATCACTTAATGAAAGTAGATTATCTTCCCATTCCTTCTATGATCTCTTCCCGAACCAAACATGAATCTTTCGATTCATTTGGCTCTCATGCCCAGTTACTTAATGGGGCATTCCCATATCTTTTTTGAAATGTAATGAGCTTATCCTCTCCCTTATGTTCCTGTTCGTCTTCCAAAACATAGAAACTTATCATTAATCCAAAACCAGAATATTTGGAGGACTCTCCCGACCAGACAAAAAATATGTAATTATCAGCAAAGTTGTTTCTTTTTTTTTTTTTTCTTCAAATCCAAAAAAACTCTTCTTACTTTATACACAGGTCGTCGATTCCGCATTGGAAAAAAAAGGCAGGGCGCCTTTTTTCCAGTAAATGGTTCAAATTTTTTTTATCCATATGAGTGTTCTATAGCAGATAAATTCAAACCAGTCAGTCTTTTTGAAACCATTTCCATATAGAGTGGTAGAAAGAGTACCAGTGTTGCACCTCGACTTCAAATAATTTAGCTTTAACCATGTTAAGAGTCCCGCATTATTGGTATTGGTGAATAGAGAATCAAAGTGGATTTACCAATAAGTCGCGAAATGCTATAGTTCGTACATATGATTTTTGAATTTATTCAGAAGTAATTCGCGAGATCGTACACCATTCCTTCCTAGTTAGAAGGTAAAGAAAAAAAGTGCAACTGGTTGGATCCAGCCTATTCTTGAAATAAACAACTCGCACACACTCCCTTTCCAAAAAAGATCAATACACCAAGCACTACACTCAGATTTATTGGATTTGTTGCTAAAATATCGGTATTAAACCCGAAACTCCCGGCGGATGGCCAGTGACTCAAGGAAACGAAAGAATCGGTTACATTTTTCATAAGATCTCCTCTTATAGCTTATAGGTAGAACTAACAAAACTGAACAGAGTTTTTTTATTACTTTACTAATAACTAATAAGACTAAGAAAATACTTTCAAATTTCTAGGCTTAAACAAAGGGATTCGCAAATAAAAGTGCTAATGCCACGACCAGTCCATAAATTGTCAAAGCTTCCATAAAAGCCAGACTAAGTAATAAAGTACCTCGTATTTTTCCCTCTGCCTCTGGTTGTCTTGCGATACCTTCTACGGCTTGGCCCGCAGCAGTACCTTGACCAACCCCCGGTCCAATAGAAGCAAGTCCTACAGCCAATCCAGCAGCAATAACGGAAGCAGCAGAAACCAGTGGATTCATGGTAAGCTCCTTGCACAAAAATAAAAAAAATGGTTAATGATACAATACAATTAACCAACGAATTATGACTTATTATTCTATTGCATTACTTCAATTAATAGTTCGTACGTAATTACTTCGGCTGCATGGATCTTAGTAATGCAATGCAATTATTGAATCATCAGCATCAGAACTACGTTGATATCTCGTTTTTAGTTCCTATCCACGGAGTCTTTCTTTATCAATCCATTAGGCTCTAGTTCTTCCATTTGTTTTTTCCAAACCATTCTTT